AAAATATAGCTAGAAGGGCTATTTCAATAGCAGCATCCAAAATGCCTATACGGACTCAATTCATTATTTCGGGATAAAGGATAAAAAAGTAGAACTAACAGAAATGAGTCTTGGGTGTGAAAAAATTGCTTATTTCTTTTTTTTTTTTTTAGTTTATTTTTAGACAAATAATATTTCTTTTTTTTTTCTTTGTCCTTTGCATTAAAAGAAGAGATTACAAAATGATATGATTCAACCTCAGACCCATTTAAACGTAGCAGATAACAGCGGGGCTCGAGAATTGATGTGTATTCGAATCATAGGAGCTAGCAATCGTCGATATGCTCATATTGGTGACGTTATTGTTGCTGTGATCAAAGAAGCAGTACCAAATATGCCCCTAGAAAAATCAGAAGTGGTCAGAGCTGTAATTGTGCGTACCTGTAAAGAACTCAAACGTGACAACGGTATGATAATCCGATATGATGACAATGCTGCAGTTGTTATTGATCAAGAAGGAAATCCGAAAGGAACTCGAATTTTTGGTGCGATCGCCCGGGAATTAAGACAATTAAATTTTACTAAAATAGTTTCATTAGCTCCCGAGGTATTATAAAGCGGGATCGTGATATTTTATAGTGGGATAGTTGAAAGAAATAGATTAAGAAATTGATTGTATCTCACGCATATACCTTATAATTATTCAAATTCATAAACAAATACAAATAAAAAAGAAATAAGTAAAAAAATAAAAAAAAAAAACATGTTGATTATATCAAATTTTGAGTCACCAACAATTTTAGTTCATCATGGGTAGGGACACTATTGCTGAGGTAATAACCTCTATACGAAATGCTGATATGGATAAAAAAAGGGTGGTTCGAATAACAGCTACTAATATTACCGAAAATATTGTCAAAATACTTTTAAGAGAGGGTTTTATCGAAAACGTGAGAAAACATCGAGAAACCAACAAAGATTTTTTGGTTTTAACGCTGCGACATAGAAGGAATCGGAAAAGGCCCTATAGAAATCTTTTAAATTTAAAGCGGATCAGTCGACCTGGTCTACGAATCTATTCGAATTATCAACAAATTCCTCGAATTTTAGGCGGGATGGGGATTGTAATTATTTCTACTTCTCGAGGTATAATGACAGACCGAGAGGCTCGGTTACAAGGAATCGGCGGAGAGATTTTGTGTTATATATGGTAATCTTTTTAATATACAAATTGGATCCAAAACTTACTATTTGTAATTATAAAACAAAAAAGAAAAGGGACGAGTTGTCTAATATTGTTCCTCCTTCATTAGTTGATACTTCAGGGGGGCTTTACCTGGAATGAAAGAACAAAAATGGATTCATGAGGGTTTAATTACCGAATCGCTTCCCAATGGTATGTTCCGGGTTCGTTTAGATAATGAAGATCTGATTCTAGGTTATGTTTCAGGAAAGATCCGACGTAGTTTTATACGGATACTACCAGGAGATAGAGTCAAGGTTGAGGTAAGTCGTTATGATTCAACCAGAGGACGTATAATTTATCGACTCCGCAACAAGGATTCGAAGGATTAAGTGGTTTGAACACCCCCTTCGTGAGAATACGATTCGAGATGCAAAAAATCTCAAGAAACTTATTTTCTTCCAAGAAGTAGATTGCAATTTAAGATAAGGAATGACAAATATGAAAATAAGAGCTTCTGTTCGTAAAATTTGTGAAAAATGTCGACTAATCCGCAGGCGAGGGCGAATTATAGTAATTTGTTCCAATCCGAGACATAAACAAAGGCAGGGATAATCACACTCGCTAAACGAAACGATACATAAATAAGGAATTCGTTTTAACATAAAATGGATATATCCATATATCTCTGACTCATATTTACGAGATGATAAAATATGGCAAAAGCTATACCAAGAATTGGTTCGCGTAGGAATGGACGTATTGGGTCACGTAAAAGTGCACGTAGAATACCAAAGGGAGTTATTCATGTTCAAGCAAGTTTCAATAATACCATTGTCACCGTTACAGATGTACGGGGTAGGGTGGTTTCTTGGTCCTCTGCCGGTACTTGTGGATTCAAGGGTACGCGAAGAGGGACACCATTTGCTGCTCAAACCGCAGCAGGCAATGCTATTCGTACAGTAGTGGATCAAGGTATGCAACGAGCGGAGGTCATGATAAAAGGTCCCGGTCTCGGAAGAGACGCAGCTCTCCGAGCTATTCGTAGAAGTGGTATATTATTAACTTTTGTGCGGGATGTAACCCCGATGCCACATAATGGCTGTAGACCCCCGAAAAAAAGACGTGTGTAGAAATGTACATTGAAGAACTTTCAACAGAAACAAGAGAAATAAATGATTCAATGATCTAATGAAATAATATTACTATGGTTCGAGAGAAAATAACAGTATCTACTCGGACACTACAGTGGAAATGTGTTGAATCAAGAACAGACAGTAAACGTCTTTATTATGGACGTTTTATTCTGTCTCCACTTATGAAAGGTCAAGCCGACAC